GTTTCGGATAATTTTTTTTCTTCCAGATCAGATCCAGATCTATTTTTTATCTTACCCCTATTCATGATTAGGTATTATGAACCTCTATCAACAGGATAAAATAAAAAAGTGAATTTCTCTTTCCGAGGAATTCAAATTTTTGGAAAAAAAAAAAGAATTTTATCTGGCTATCTTACGTATTAATTAAGATAGACAATAATGAAAAAAAATATATATATATAAAAATAAAAAGAAATATCAAATATGGAAATGGAATAAAATAATTTCTATATCTATCACATTTTTACTATGAATCCCTGTTTGTTGGATCGTATTATTTAGAGTCGCGAATTCATAATGAACTTAATTTTCATAAGTCCTTTTTAATAAGAAACTCCTTATTAGATTAGAAAGAAAGATAGAAAGAACATAAGGATGGGAGAAGAAGAATAATAAAATTTGTAAAAGAAGATTATCCTATTTATATTCGTGTAGAAAGATGAATAGGTACACTTAATTTAGTTCTATATTTTTGCACTTATTATCTATCCTTTTTTTTTATTTAATATTTTAATATAAATATATTATTTAGAAATTTTTTATTTATTATAATATTTATATATACTTAATTGTTTATATATACTTAGTAGTTTTTTATAATATTTTGAATTATATTATTTGAATATAATTCAAAATATTATAAAAAATACAATAGTCAATATTACTTAATATTACTTATAATAGATATACTTATCATATCATAAGATATCTTTCTAATAGATACAAATATTAAATTGAGGCACCCATTCTATGACAGATCTCAACTTACCCTCTATTTTTGTGCCTTTAGTAGGCCTTGTATTTCCGGCAATTGCAATGGCTTCTTTATCTCTTCATGTCCAAAAAAATAAGATTGTCTAGATCCAATGGGACCAAATCTTATCAATTTATTTCAACACTGTACCATAATACGGATATTTATTTAGTGCAATATGGTACGATATGTGGCTCTTTCCACACACAAATGAAAGAACTGTTATGCATGCGGATACATGATATCTGCATAAATGCATGTATATATATATATATACAGGGTATAGCTGGTTAAAAAAGGATCAGTAAATATTTTTAATAGAAAGTCAATGTATCTAACCAATTACTCCACATCAGAATAGTGCTAGTTGATGAAAGTTACTTCGGGATCAAGAAAGGTAAAGTCAAATTTTGGTTATTCTCTCAATTCCAATCGAATGCAACTGGATCTAGTATAGTATGAATTGGCGATCAGAACATATATGGATAGAACTTATAAGGGGGTCTCGAAAAACAAGTAATTTTTGCTGGGCCTGTATCCTTTTTTTAGGTTCACTAGGATTCTTAGTGGTTGGAACTTCCAGTTATCTTGGTAGGAATCTGATATCCGTATTTCCATCTCAGCAAATTATTTTTTTTCCACAAGGAATCGTGATGTCTTTTTACGGGATCGCAGGTCTATTCGTTAGCTCCTATTTGTGGTGCACTATTTTGTGGAATGTAGGTAGTGGTTATGACCGATTCGATAGAAAAGAAGGAATTTTGTGCATTTTTCGTTGGGGATTTCCTGGAATAAATCGTCGCATCTTCCTTCGCTTCCTTATGAGAGATATCCAATCAATCAGAATTGAGGTTAAAGAGGGTCTTTATCCCCGTCGTGTCCTTTATATGGAAATAAGAGGTCAAGGGGCCATTCCCTTGACTCGTACTGATGAGAATTTTACTCCACGAGAAATTGAACAAAAAGCTGCTGAATTGGCCTATTTCTTGCGCGTACCAATTGAAGTATTTTGAAATGAATTGAACACAATAAAGAATAAATTCTCGGCATGGGGGAAGGAACTTGCTAATTCCTTTTTTAATACAATTGAAGTCTTTTTGGAATGTTCATTCGAACAAAACATGTTAGATTATTCTATTTCCTCCTTCCTTTGTCGTGGCGCCTCCCATAGAATAAAACAAAAAAGCAGGAGGGCATATATGAAATAACTATAATAAACTATACTATAATTAAGAAAAGAAGAAATTTTTGTATACCATTTGTATACCAAAAGTATTTCATATGCGTATGGATCCCAACTCAATTCTTTTCTACTAGAAAATTTCTACTAGAAACAAGGCTAATCTAATAAGTGGGGATTCATCAAATATATCCGAACATGTAATGTATTTCGTAATACGGAATTCATCTCATCTTTTTAGGCCAAAAATTTTGATGATACCCCTTTTTTTTCCTTGGTTGTGGCTAGACGGTGAAACATTTCGAAATAATTAACTGAGGGGGGTTTTCCTTTCGAAATCCGATTCATTATTTTAAGTGGGTTTTCGAGTATTCATAGAAAGGAACAAATGAAGATGAAATTGCTTAGAATTTGCCCAATTGAGATATCTGGGAATAATATTGATTTTTCATTTTTATCCGAAAAGGGCGGACCCTTATCTCATTTCTATATTCCTTCTAGATCCAAGAACTAAACTCAATTTTTACACAAAAATTGGAATGAATAGACCCATAGGTTCAATAGCTTGTTATAGAACTCGTGCTTCAGAGAAATATCATATAGAGTCAACGAATGAAGCAGGTTCATTAACAATTCAATTCACAGATAAAAAATGAAAAAAAAGAAAGCATTACCTTCTTTCCCATATCTTGTATCTATAGTATTTTTGCCCTGGTGGGTCTCTCTCTCATTTAATAAATGTCTGGAACTTTGGGTTACTAATTGGTGGAATACCGGGCAATCCAAAACTCTCTTGAATGATATTCAAGAGAAAAACGTTCTAGAAAGATTCATAGAATTAGAAGAACTCCTTCTGTTGGACGAAATGATAAAGGAGTACCCGGAGACACATATACAAAAACTTCGTATAGGAATACACAAGGAAACAATACAATTGGTCAAAACACACAATGAATATAATCTCCATATCATTTTGCATTTCTCGACAAATATAATCTCTTTCGCTATTCTAAGTGGTTATTTTATTTTGGGTAATGAGGAACTTGCCATTCTTAATTCTTGGGTTCAGGAATTCCTCTATAACTTAAGTGACACAATAAAAGCTTTTTCGATTCTTTTAGTTACTGATTTATGGATTGGATTTCACTCGACTCATGGTTGGGAACTAATAATTGGTTCGTTCTACAACGATTTTGGATTGGCTCATAACGATCAAATTATATCTGGTCTTGTTTCCACTTTTCCAGTTATTCTAGATACAATTGTGAAATATTGGATTTTCCATTATTTAAATCGTGTATCTCCTTCGCTTGTAGTCATTTATCATTCAATGAATGAATGAAGAACTCATTAGATCTCCTCATATCAATCAAATAAATCAGAACCTTTCTTCCTTTATAAAGAAAGCATTTTGAATCTTACTTAATTCTTTATATTTTATTTCTACCGGTTCAAGGTATTCGTCCTATATTCCAGTACAACTATTCCAGTACAATGACAGACTCATGCATAGGGAACTTTACTAGTTCCCTATCTAATTTATTGTAGAAATTCCGAGATCCATGATTGGACATGCAAAATAGAAATACTTTTTCTTGGGTAAAGGAACAGATGACTCGATCCATTTCTGTATCGATCATGATATATGTAATAACTCGAGCATCCATTTCAAATGCATATCCCATTTTTGCGCAGCAGGGTTATGAAAACCCACGAGAAGCAACTGGACGAATTGTATGTGCTAATTGCCATTTAGCTAATAAGCCCGTGGATATTGAAGTTCCACAAGCTGTGCTTCCTGATACTGTATTTGAAGCAGTTGTTCGAATTCCTTATGATATGCAACTGAAACAAGTTCTTGCTAATGGTAAAAAAGGGGGTTTGAATGTGGGTGCTGTTGTTATTTTACCTGAGGGATTCGAATTAGCCCCCCCCGATCGTATTTCTCCTGAGTTGAAAGAAAAGATAGGAAATCTGTCTTTTCAGAGTTATCGTCCCAATAAAAAAAATATTCTTGTGATAGGTCCTGTTCCGGGTCAGAAATATAGTGAAATCGTCTTTCCCATTCTTTCCCCCGACCCTGCTACGAAGAAAGACGTTCACTTCTTAAAATATCCCATATATGTGGGTGGGAACAGAGGAAGGGGTCAGATTTATCCTGATGGTAGCAAGAGTAACAATACAGTCTATAATGCTACATCCGCAGGTATAGTAAGCAAAATAGTACGTAAAGAAAAGGGAGGATATGAAATAACCATAGTTGATGCATCGGATGGACGTCAAATGGTTGATATTATACCTCCAGGGCCAGAACTTCTTGTTTCAGAGGGTGAATCCATCAAGCTTGATCAACCATTAACAAGCAATCCCAATGTGGGAGGGTTTGGTCAGGGAGATGCAGAAATAGTGCTTCAAGATCCATTACGCGTCCAAGGCCTTTTGCTCTTCTTCGCATCTGTTATTTTGGCACAAGTTTTTTTGGTTCTTAAAAAGAAACAGTTTGAAAAAGTTCAATTGTACGAAATGAATTTTTAGGTCCAGAGATTCCTTAACATTTGGTAAAAAGTGCCAATTTTTTGTCCATCGATACAATTATGTATGATCAAAAAATTCTGTAAATCCTTTTGCTTGCTTTGTTTATACTCTTTTTGTTTTGTGGGACACCTGGAATTCATTACTTATATTCCATTTTTGTAATAAACAATAGGCATACAAACAAATACAAAAGAAGAGAATACAAGTCAAGGATGGTAAAAATGAAAGGAGCAAATACTTTTAGGAAGGATTACTAGTCTTCCTAATCTTCTATTCGACGCAAGACGACACAAGAAAAAGGGTGAAAATTCCTTTTTCTTGTGTCGTCTTGTATCAAAATAATAATTATTTTTTTTTCCTGTTAATCAAGGATTACTATTCCTTTCCTTCTTTTCCGGGTCTATTGGAACTCCTTTGTTTAGATTCATAAGAAGTAGTGGACAAACAAAGGGAAAAAAAGGATTATGGGTGAATAAGTTATTGAGCAAATAG